GCTGTTTTTGCATTAATTGCGACTTCCTCAGTGTTAGTAATTAGTGTACCCCTTGTATTTGCTTCTCCTGATGGTTGGTCAAATAATAAAAATGTTGTATTTTCCGGTACATCATTATGGATTGGACTAGTCTTTCTGGTAGCTATTCTGAATTCTCTCATTTCTTAAATTTGTTTAGTATTTAGTAGCCCGATACAAAATAAATAAAAAGGCCATTTCTTCGAAAAAATTGGAATTGTGAGACGCATTAAAATGCAATTTGCGTTCCGAATTGCTACCTCTTCTCTTTCATTATTATGAAATTCCATTGCCATTAGAATATTGATTGACAGACAATTAAAAAAAAGAAAACTCTAATATAATAGAAAATGAAACGGTCGACCCAGACATAGACGGTCGACCCAGGCGGATATACCCTATAAAATATATCCCGTAGCGAGCGTAGTTCAATGGTAAAACATCTCCTTGCCAAGGAGAAGATACGGGTTCGATTCCCGCCGCTCGCCAGCTTAATTTAGTAAGGTACTATGATAAAAAATTTAGTCTAGTTGACTACTTAACTACTTATATTAAATTAAGTAGGTGTTAGTCTAGTACCGTATCCCTTACTATCTTACCCTTCTTTTGCACCCCACTCAAAAAAAGGGGCTCCGGAGGCGGGAATCGAACTCGCCAACAGGGCTCCCTAAATTGGGGATTCACCGAGACAAACAACTGGCAAACTCCTTTTAAAGGGAAGGGAGGTAGACTGTGCCTTTCTTTCATTTCTTTTTTCTTTTCTGCAGGGTAGGAAGGAGCCTTGAGAGTTCTTCTTGTAGGGGCAAGTGACTTCGCAAACTGCTCCATTTGGCCCTTTAGGGCCGGGAACTAATGAATAAAAAAGGGTTGGATACCGCCCAGCCCTCTACTCTATACAAATAGAATAGTCCTTTTATACAGACTGCTAAGTGCGGAGACGGGAATCGAACCCGTGACCTCAAGGTTATGAGCCTCGTGAGCTACCAAACTGCTCTACTCCGCTCTGGAGGGACGGAAACTGGTGGACGAAAAAGGTTGAATACAGGACTCTACCATGTCTAGACAAATAGAATAGTCCTTTTATACAGAATGGAGCGGGTAGCGGGAATCGAACCCGCATCGTTAGCTTGGAAGGCTAGGGGTTATAGTCGACGTTGGTTGATTAGTTTTAACGTCTCTAATTCAAAACCGAACATGAAATTTTGATTTCATTCGGCTCCTTTATGGATATTCTCACCACTTAACATCTATGTCAGCTTTTCTATCTGAATGGAACCAAAGCTCTCCGCTTTCTAGATGATCCCTATAGAGTAGGAGATAGAAATTCTACTAAATCTATCTAATCTACTTACTTCGTTCCCTAATTTCATTCAAGAGATCCTGAGGAAAAGAATTAGGTTTCCACCGAGCTGAAACAATATGCTGATGGTTCTAGTAAACCAAAACTACCGTTTTTTAGCTATTTGGCTTCCATTTCCTTTTTTAACAAAAGAAGATTTAGTTACGATTGGAAATAAACTTTTTTGTATCTTCATCCATAGATCCTTTACTCATATTTTAAAAATTGGAATACTTAATCCAATGCAAAATTATGCTTCGCGACTCTGTACTCATAATCCAATTTGTATTTTGGATGCAATTTCAATTAGTTTTTGGGTACAAATCGCGAGAATGTATATTCTTCCTCAATATGCTATTGAGAGGAAAAGGATTAAATCCTTTATAAGAACTAAAGTTTTCATCGGAATATAAAAAACTTAAGGACGCCTTAAGTATATCATTTCAAATTCAGTTATTAATAGAACGAATCACACTTTTACCACTAAACTATACCCGCTACATGTAGATTATGATACCAACGCTACCCTTTGTCAAGGGTAGCCATTCGAGAAGGAGGCTAATTCCCCCTTATTGAATCAAATGGGGAAGGTTCATGACAGTGAGCTGTTGGTACTTCGATCGCGGGCCTTTACTTTAGCTTTAGGGTTTAGATAGCCCCTCTGGGATGTAAAATATATCTCTTCTCACCATCCCCATAGTGTATGAGACAAATGTATGCATTTCGATTAGGTTCGTATTCTACGGTTACGACTACAATGATCATTATTTGTTTTGCGAGGACGTAAGTGTGCCAGACTGCTCTAAGGAATAGTTTGATTATTCCTACAATATACACTAGGAGATATAGGGAGCAGCACTGCCCCCATAAATCCCTTTCTTCCTTTTCTTTTTTGTTCAATTCTGAACAAAGAAATTGGGGAAGATGTTTTCTTTCTTCCCCCACTTATCATGAAGTCCGAGCCCTAGAGAAAGAGTGAGATGCATTTTAAAAATTCATCATAGACTTTCCCTATGGCTTGAGAGAAGCAAGAAACAAAGAGTCGTAACTTAAACGGAGAAGCGGACAGGACCCGACGGATTTACCTGATGTAAAGAAGATCCTAAATGTCTCTGGTTAGTCGATCCTCTCCATTTACCAATTTCTTCTCCTCTTTTCCACTCAATTCTAGTTTATTAGATTCTTGTTTAAAAGAATCAAAGAAGATGAATAGAACTAAGAACACATAAAAAAGAGCATAGAGGACCAAGACCATTACCAAATGTTCCTCCCAAGAATCATATTGGGTATCTGTTCCCTTCCTTTTCCCGCTAGGATCGGGAATCTTATATTTTCCATATCCATATACCATCGAACCTTTAGGGTTCCAGAATCCTCCTTTTTTCCTAATCTTCGGAAACAGAAAACCCATAGCCAGGAGGAGTTAGGTATGTAGGGTATGGTTTATTATTTTTTGTTGGGCAGGCAGTAGAATAATTTTTATACTCTGCAGTATAAATTCGACTGCCCACTTTTTACAAGCAAATTGTTGCTAAAACTCCAACATAGTTTGTTCAAAATGCACCAACCAGAATCCCTTGAGAATATTCAAGTACCCCCCTTCCTTGGAAGGGGTACCTGTTAAAAATCGCTTCAACAAATCCGTCCAAAACTTTTTAAGAAAAATTGAAAAGTTTTGAACTCGAAGGTTTTTCTAAGAGATGCCTGTTAAAAATAGTTTCAATTTCTCACCAAAACAGACAAGAAGTATATCACTGAAAATTAATACCCAACCATATGGGTATATGAAGAGCGCGAATTCCTTTATACCCTACCCAATTAGAATTAGAAGAAATAAAACATAAATGGAGAAAGTTCTCATCATAAGATCAGCCAATAGAAGAAAAAAGTCCCTAATTCTGCAGAACGTTCTGAGCACGTGAAAAGTCAATAGCCTAAAGATAAAAAAAAACAAAGTCTACCGTTTTTTTAACAGCAGCTCTTATTGCCCCTTTGGCCTTTTTTTTTTTGCCCATTGTTGTATCCGATTCAACAATTGATACATATTTGTTCTCCTCTTCTAAAAAATAGAACTTCTGGGCTTTGGTTTGGTGAGTCGTCCGAGATCATGTTTACATACCTATGAACTTACCCTCTTCAAGTATATCGGATACTAATAATAATTTTTTATTGTGTCAACTCTCTCTTCACGTATTTTATTATATGTATTTTTTTATATAAAAAAAGAAAAAAACCTCTACTTTGTGCAAGTGATAAGAGAGAATATGAAAGATTTTCTTATTTTTCTTGATTTTCTCAAGATTTTGAACTCTCAAGATTTTGAACCTCGCCATGAATAAACTTCTATATCTCGATATATACATATATAATCTCTACATATATCTCTATATATACATATATTATGTACATTATGCAGTAGACTCATAATGAGAAATCAAAGTGGCTAATTTTTGAATTGAATAAAAAGCCCTTTTAACTCAGTGGTAGAGTAATGCCATGGTAAGGCATAAGTCATCGGTTCAAATCCGATAAAGGGCTTTTTATTTGGTGGTAGAGTAATGCCATGGTAAGACGTAAGTCATCGGTTCGAATCCGATAAAGTACTTTTCTACTAAATTTATTATTTATTCACTTTTTTTTCTTTGTTTTTGAAAATTTCTCTATTTTTTCTTGAATTTTATGACTTAGTGTGGGATGCATGCATTTTTGGTCTGAACGCTAAACGAAGCACGGGGTGGAAATTACAAAAAAGAAATCAAATTGGACTCTTTTTCCTGTTAGATCAATCAAATCACTACCTGTACTGAACTAATCTAGAATCCCTTTTATTAATCTATTCTTATTCTATACCCTTTAAATGAATTTCCCTAAAAAGTAGGGAATGATCCGTGAATTAACCTAACCATCAACTAAAAAAAATCCTATGAAAGCATAACAGAAAAGTAGGAAAGACTCTTTGCTTTGGATCTAGTTATACTCTTCGAGTATATTGACAATTCCAAAAAACTGCTCATACTATCATTATAGTATAATGACGAGCGGTTGTATATGGCCCTATCGTCTAGTGAAGTGATGCCCCTATCGTCTAGTGGTTCAGGACATCTCTCTTTCAAGGAGGCAGCGGGGATTCGACTTCCCCTGGGGGTAGGGAGTATTATGAAAGGAGGTTAATCATAGATTCTAAAAAACCCTAGAATAAATTCTTCCTGGGTCGATGCCCGAGCGGTTAATGGGGACGGACTGTAAATTCGTTGACGATATGTCTACGCTGGTTCAAATCCAGCTCGGCCCAAAAATCTAGGGCTTCGTGAATATGAACTAAATCCATTTGTTTTTCTTCCATAAAATAAAATGTCTGATCCATAGAAATAAAGGATAAAGCGAAAGGGGGAAATTTCTTTCTAATCCATATCTCTCTCATTCCTTTTTTACAAACAAAAGAGTTTTTCTTATTGAAATGAAAGGTGGATTATCATCCATTTTTAGCGATAAAAAATCGCGACATACTAGTTATGTCACTCTCACTATACCCACATATGATATGTGGGTATGTAGTATATGATTCGTCTATTTCTTAGAGTACGACAGGCGAATCGAATCTTCTTATGGTTCTATTTAAGAATAGGTATGCCATACACCCCGCGGGGATTGTAGTTCAATTGGTCAGAGCACCGCCCTGTCAAGGCGGAAGCTGCGGGTTCGAGCCCCGTCAGTCCCGAACTAGGGTTCAATGAATGGAGAAATTCATCTTTCCTTTTTCCATGAAAAAGGGGGGGCAGGAGAGAAGATCAAATACCTATGGGGCACCCTTATTTCACTTTTTTTATTTCGCATTTCTCATTAAAGAGGGAGGGGAGGCCTATAGGAATTTTTTTTTTTTCACTACTCCCGGTTGATAAGGAAAGACATACATATCATACTTGGATTAGTATAATTTAGGATATTACTCTATCCTTATGATGATACCATCCTCATCTTAACTTCCTATTCGACTCTTATGGAATAGAGTACCGGTATTTTACCGAAATCCATACATAAATCGTATTCGTTTTTTCTTAGACATAGACAGTGAATTTAATTGAATATAATTAGTACTTTACTTTTTGGATTAAACCAGGCCCCCTCCATTTTGTAGTTCCAACTTTGTTTGTGTATGTTCAATGACTAATTGGAAAGAATCTATCTCATTTTCATTCCATTTGCGGACTCCTTATTTTATGGATCTGTTCTCATCTTTAGACCCCAAAAGTGGATATTGATAGTAACTTAATAAAATAAAAGAAAAACCAAGCAAAGCAAACGCCCTTTTTCCTAAATTAATTAAAATATTCGATTTTTTTTTATTTAAGCCCTCTTTTCTCCATCTCACTTCTACTTCTACTGCTTATTTGGATGTCTATGTGACCCATAGAAAGTCGGTCATATAATACATACATACATAATTGTATGTATAACTATAAGAAAAAGGAAGGGAAATTGGATAAGATAAGAAAGATCGTGGGTTATAGATATAGAAAAGAAAAAGTGGATCTTCCTATGTTATACTATTCCACTCTCAACCATGAATTGATTTGATAGATCCGATATTCATAATATTGAATTGATTCAGTATTATCAGAATGCAAGTCCTCCCCTTGAATTTACAGGATACCCCTTTTTCCTCTCCATGGGATTACATCCCGAGTTATTGTGAAAAAAATAAAGAGGTTATGGAAGTCAATATTCTCGCATTTATTGCTACTGCACTGTTTATTCTAGTTCCTACTGCCTTTTTACTTATTATTTATGTAAAAACAGTCAGCCAAAATGATTAATTGGAATTCCAATTAATCATTGAAGAAATGAAAAAGGGATTAAATAAAATAAAAATCCAAGTCTTAAATGAAAGGATCTGGTTGGAATCATAAAGTGTGGTAGAAAGAACTACATATAGTTTTTTCTACGACACTTTAGAGTCTTTCTATTATATTATCTTGAATCTACATAGAATAGATTAGTAGATTGAAATAGTAGTCTAATTCAATTTCTTTTTTCACTGCATCCACTTAATTTCAATCAAGTCAAAATAAAAAAATCGAAGACAATTCTTCACGAAAGAATCCATGGAGGGAGAGAAAAATAATATGAGAATAGACTATAGTAAAAAGTAAAAGAAAAAAGTAAAAGGAAAAAACCAGCGAATCTTTCATGCTTAAACATGCGGCGAGATGCTTCAAAAGAGCATAAAAATTATTCTAAGAATAAGAAAAGAATATAAAACAAATGGAAAGTGTGCGATATGTTGTGAATAGCTCCGTGGAAGAAAGTCTAATTTTCTTATGTATAGAACTTTTTTAACCATTCGTCACTTCTAGTAGAAATTTTGAATTGCTGTAATCGCTCTTTCTATTTCTATATAGTAGAATAGAACGACTCTTTCTTACAAGAGTTTCTTACAGGTACAGGAGTGAAACAAAACTAAAGAAAGAGAGAAAGAATAAAGTTTGGCAAAATGATTAATGCAAAACGATCAATTAAAGAAAAAAGTTGATACAACAATTCGACTACTCAATCAATTAGTAGTATCCCTAGAGTCCACTCCTCCCCCATACTACTAGTGAAAGAGAAAATGTAAAGACTACCATTAAAGCAGCCCAAGCGAGACTTACTATATCCATGTAAATTATGTCTCCTATTTCTATGAAGGAATTATTCTACTATTGATCAATAATCATAGTGGAATCAAGGGTACAGAGTCAAAAAGGGATTCTGCCCTAACGCTATGGATGAATCAGTTCAAGGAATTTACTCCTAACAAATTCTTATAGGATTTCTGGTAGAATTGGAGAGCATTAAGTATAAATACGATACATAGCCCTTTTCCTTAAAAAAGAGTACGGGGATGATGTCCTGAATAGAAGACGCGGGAATAGGAAGATTTTTTCTTCCTTTTGTTACCCTTTTTTTATAAGCAAAGGACGTCAGAATATACCATAAAATTAGGATAGATAAATATTTATTGGATACCTACCTTGCCTATGTTTATTTTTAACCTAAACCCTACAGCCCTTCTATCATTCTATGAAAGAATGAGGAGACTTTATCCACAACTCCGAAATTGATTTTTGATCAGCCTATTCAATCTGATTCTCGACAGAATCAGTAGCCCTTACTTTAGTGTATGTAGGTAGCATAAGATGTATGATAAATAAAATGTATGATAATTAGGAAGTCTTGATATTCCTTCGTGGAGTCCCTTCTTCAATCTTAGATTGAAAAAAAAAAGAATGCCCCTTAGGGGCCCTTTGGATATCAAGATTTCTGACATCTTAGCCTTGTAATTTTTAATTCTCGAATCGAATCAATTAAGAATCAATTAAAATTAATAAAAGAATAAGGAAACGCAACCTCATCCTTATTGGTAGCCGTTTGGGCCACTACCGACAAAACAAACCCTAGTTTGAGGATAGAACTATGGATTCTCAAAATCCAGTATCGCCAGGCCTAGTTACTCTCTTGCCCCAACTTATGCAGGGTACGAATTTGTTGAGTTCGATCAGTACTATAAGCCTAAGTATTTTATTGATCAGGCGGCACCCAGATTTGAACTGGGGATAAAGGATTTGCAGTCCCCTGCCTTACCGCTTGGCCATGCCGCCAAAAAATCCGATCTAAAATAGAGAAAAGAGCAAGTATTCATCCAGGTTTTCTTACTAAAACCTCCTTTCTTTTATCTTGAATCTAATTCTACTTACTTTTTTCCAATCTTTTTCAAAAAATCTATTCCTGCTTTTTTTGAATCCATTTTCGATTATTCTCCTCGATGGATTCTATCTTAAAACAAACATTGCTAACACTAGAAAACTTCCCTTTTCTTTCTATTTCTATTGAGATGAAAAAAGAGAAAAAGTGGATTTGAGATGAAAAAAGAGAAAAAGTGGATTTCCAGTCACAGGCTGCAAAATTCAGAACAAATTGGAACCATTAACTAGAATTCTATTTTTTTTTTGAATTGCAGTAGTGAACGACTCTTAAATCGGTATTCTCTCCCCCCTTCCTTTTAATGGCATAATAAAATAGAATGGATTTATGCCTAATCCGTGTATAGGTAAACTACAGGTCCGAACAGCATTATTATCCATAACAGCATTATTATCCATGGATCCCCCTTATGTACATATCTCTATGGGGAATCGTGCTTTAATTTTTCATTGCATTAAATATCTTGAATAAAAAAAAGAAATTTGGTCTGATATAGAGTATGACCTGACCATCTTGGCCCACCCAAGTGAAATTACGATAAAAGCAGGGATATGTGGAGAGGTGGATAACTAGATTGGCATGTACTTAAAAAAAGGACTTACTTTATTTTAGGATTCTACAATGAAATCCTATATTTTCTAGCAATTCTACTACTACGAAACAAAAAAGAACCCTCAAATTCTTATTCTTTTTTGAAATTAAACTAAGCGTGCTATTCTAAATCGAACTAAAGTCAAATTTTCTAGTGCTTATAAATTATTATATTATGGCTTTATCCCATTCATAGAAAGGAGATAAAATGAGAAATCTTTGCCATCCAATCTGATTAGTATCATAAAGTGTAAGTGGCAGAATTTTTTTCTAGGAATGTTTTATCAATTCATTTTCATTCGATTTGTACCCCTGGCAAATTCGAACTTTCGTCGAAATTGTCTCTATTCATATGTATGAAATACATATATGAAATATGTATGTGGAGTTCCCTAGAATTTCATGTGATTCAGTAAACAGAATATGGATTCCATAATTGCTAGATCGATCCATAGGGATTGATGAAGAGTGAGCTGATAATGGAATTTTTCTTCGATAAACAGGAAACTTAAGATTAAGATGCTCCGGAATGGAAATGAGGGAATGTCCACAATACCCGGATTTAGTCAGATCCAATTCGAGGGATTTTGTAGGTTCATTAATCAAGGCTTGGCAGAAGAACTTGAGAAGTTTCCAACAATTAAAGATCCAGATCACGAAATTGCATTTCAATTATTTGCGAAAGGATATCAATTGCTAGAACCCTCGATAAAAGAAAGGGATGCTGTGTATGAATCACTCACCTATTCTTCCGAATTATATGTATCTGCGAGATTAATTTTTGGTTTCGATGTGCAAAAGCAAACCATTTCTATTGGAAACATTCCTATAATGAATTCCTTAGGAACCTTTATAATAAATGGAATATACCGAATTGTGATCAATCAAATATTGCTAAGTCCTGGTATTTACTACCGCTCGGAATTAGACCATAAGGGAATTTCTATCTACACTGGGACTATAATATCAGATTGGGGAGGAAGATCGGAATTAGCAATTGATAAAAAAGAAAGGATATGGGCTCGCGTGAGTAGAAAACAAAAGATATCTATTCTAGTTCTATCATCAGCTATGGGTTCGAATCTAAAAGAAATTCTAGATAATGTTTCCTACCCTGAAATTTTCTTATCTTTCCCGAATGCTAAGGAGAAGAAGAGGATTGAGTCAAAAGAAAAAGCTATTTTGGAGTTTTATCAACAATTTGCTTGTGTAGGTGGGGACCTGGTATTTTCGGAGTCCTTATGTGAGGAATTACAAAAGAAATTTTTTCAACAAAAATGTGAATTAGGAAGGATTGGTCGACGAAATATGAATCGGAGACTGAATCTTGATATACCTCAGAACAATACATTCTTGTTACCACGAGATGTATTGGCCGCTACGGATCATTTGATTGGAATGAAATTTGGAACGGGTATACTTGACGATGACGATATGAATCACTTGAAAAATAAACGTATTCGTTCGGTTGCGGATCTGTTACAAGATCAATTCGGACTGGCTCTTGGTCGTTTACAACATGCGGTTCAAAAAACTATCCGTAGAGTATTCATACGTCAATCGAAACCGACTCCACAAACTTTGGTAACTCCAACTTCAACTTCGATTTTATTAATAACTACTTATGAGACCTTTTTTGGCACATACCCCTTATCTCAAGTTTTTGATCAAACCAATCCATTGACACAAACTGTTCATGGGCGAAAAGTGAGTTGTTTGGGTCCTGGAGGATTGACGGGGAGAACTGCAAGTTTTCGGAGCCGAGATATTCATCCGAGTCACTATGGGCGTATTTGTCCAATTGACACGTCCGAAGGAATCAATGTTGGACTTACTGGATCCTTAGCTATTCATGCGAGAATTGACCACTGGTGGGGGTCCATAGAGAGTCCCTTTTATGAAATATCTGAGAAAGCAAAAGAAAAAAAAGAGAGACAGGTGGTTTATTTATCACCAAATAGAGATGAATATTATATGATAGCAGCAGGAAATTCTTTGTCCTTGAATCAGGGTATTCAGGAAGAACAGGTTGTTCCAGCTAGATACCGTCAAGAATTCCTGACTATTGCATGGGAACAGATTCATGTTAGAAGTATTTTTCCTTTCCAATATTTTTCTATTGGAGGTTCTCTCATTCCTTTTATTGAGCATAATGATGCGAATCGGGCTTTAATGAGTTCTAATATGCAGCGCCAAGCAGTTCCGCTTTCTCGGTCCGAGAAGTGCATTGTTGGAACTGGATTGGAACGCCAAACAGCTCTAGATTCGAGGGTTTCCGTTATAGCCGAACGCGAGGGAAAGATCATTTCTACTGATAGTCACAAGATCCTTTTATCAAGTAGTGGGAAGACTATAAGTATTCCTTTAGTTACCCATCGGCGCTCTAACAAAAATACTTGTATGCACCAAAAACCTCGGGTTCTGCGGGGTAAATCCATTAAAAAAGGACAAATTTTAGCGGAGGGAGCTGCTACAGTTGGTGGGGAACTTGCTTTAGGAAAAAACGTATTAGTAGCTTATATGCCATGGGAAGGTTACAATTTTGAAGACGCAGTACTAATTAGCGAACGTTTGGTATATGAGGATATTTATACTTCTTTTCACATCCGAAAATATGAAATTCAGACGGATACGACAAGCCAAGGCTCCGCTGAAAAAATTACTAAAGAAATACCACATCTAGAAGAACATTTACTCCGCAATTTGGACAGAAATGGAGTTGTTAGGTTGGGATCCTGGGTAGAAACTGGCGATATTTTAGTAGGTAAATTAACGCCTCAGATAGCGAGCGAATCGTCGTATATCGCGGAAGCTGGGTTATTACGGGCCATATTTGGCCTTGAGGTATCCACTTCAAAAGAAACTTCTCTCAAACTACCTATAGGTGGAAGAGGGCGCGTTATCGATGTGAAATGGATCCAGAGGGACCCCCTAGACATAATGGTTCGTGTATATATTTTACAGAAACGCGAAATCAAAGTTGGGGATAAAGTAGCCGGAAGACACGGGAATAAGGGGATCATTTCCAAAATTTTGCCCAGGCAAGATATGCCCTATTTGCAAGATGGAACACCTGTTGATATGGTCTTCAATCCCTTAGGAGTACCCTCACGAATGAATGTGGGACAAATATTTGAAAGCTCGCTCGGATTAGCCGGGGATCTGCTAAAGAAACATTATAGAATAGCACCCTTTGATGAGAGATATGAGCAAGAGGCTTCAAGAAAACTTGTGTTTTCAGAATTATATGAAGCCAGTAAACAAACAAAAAATCCATGGGTATTTGAACCCGAGTACCCGGGAAAAAGCAGAATATTTGATGGAAGAACAGGAGACCCCTTCGAACAACCTGTTCTAATAGGGAAGTCCTATATCTTAAAATTAATTCATCAAGTTGATGAGAAAATCCATGGACGTTCTACTGGGCCCTACTCACTTGTTACACAACAACCCGTTAGAGGAAGAGCCAAGCAAGGGGGACAACGAGTAGGAGAAATGGAAGTTTGGGCTTTAGAAGGATTTGGTGTTGCTCATATTTTACAAGAGATACTTACTTATAAATCTGATCATCTTATAGCTCGCCAAGAAATACTTAATGCTACGATCTGGGGAAAAAGAGTACCTAATCACGAGTATCCTCCAGAATCTTTTCGAGTGCTCGTTCGAGAACTACGATCTTTGGCTCTAGAACTGAATCATTTCCTTGTATCTGAGAAGAACTTCCAGGTTAATAGGGAGGAAGTTTGATCGGAATAAATATAAATTCTTTTCTTATTTATGATTGACCAATATAAACATCAACAACTTCAAATTGGACTCGTTTCCCCTCAACAAATAAAGGCTTGGGCTAACAAAAACCTACCTAATGGGGAAGTCGTTGGCGAAGTCACAAGGCCCTCTACTTTTCATTATAAAACCGATAAACCAGAAAAAGATGGATTGTTTTGCGAAAGAATCTTTGGACCCATAAAAAGCGGAATTTGTGCTTGTGGAAATTCTCGAGCGAGCGGAGCTGAAAACGAAGAGGAAAGATTTTGCCAAAAATGCGGGGTAGAATTTGTTGATTCTCGGATACGAAGATATCAAATGGGATACATCAAACTCGCATGTCCCGCGACTCATGTGTGGTATTTGAAAGGTCTTCCTAGTTATATCGCGAACCTTTTAGATAAACCCCTTAAGAAATTGGAGGGCCTAGTATACGGCGATTTCTCTTTTGCTAGGCCCAGCGCTAAAAAACCTACTTTCTTACGATTACGAGGTTTATTCGAAGATGAAATTGCATCCTGTAACCACAGCATTTCTCCCTTTTTTTCTACCCCAGGCTTTGCAACATTTCGAAATCGGGAAATTGCGACAGGAGCAGGTGCTATTAGAGAACAATTAGCAGATTTGGATTTGCGAATTATTATAGAGAATTCCTTGGTCGAATGGAAGGAATTAGAAGACGAGGGGTATAGTGGAGATGAATGGGAAGATAGAAAAAGACGAATAAGAAAAGTTTTTTTGATTAGACGCATGCAATTGGCGAAACATTTTATTCAAACAAATGTAGAACCAGAATGGATGGTTTTGTGCTTATTACCAGTTCTTCCTCCCGAATTGAGACCCATTGTTTATAGGTCTGGGGATAAAGTAGTGACTTCGGATATTAATGAACTTTATAAGAGAGTTATTCGTCGGAACAACAACCTTGCCTATCTATTAAAAAGAAGTGAATTAGCGCCAGCAGATTTAGTAATGTGCCAGGAAAAATTGGTACAAGAAGCCGTGGATACACTTCTTGATAGTGGGTCCCGCGGGCAACCAACGAGGGATGGTCACAATAAAGTATACAAATCACTTTCAGATGTAATTGAAGGTAAAGAGGGAAGGTTTCGCGAGACTCTGCTTGGAAAACGGGTCGATTACTCGGGGCGTTCTGTCATTGTTGTGGGTCCTTCGCTTTCATTACATCAATGTGGATTACCTCTAGAGATAGCAATAAAGCTTTTTCAGCTATTTGTAATTCGCGATTTAATCACGAAACGCGCTACTTCTAATGTCAGGATTGCTAAAAGGAAAATTTGGGAAAAGGAACCCATTGTATGGGAAATACTTCAAGAAGTTATGCGGGGACATCCTGTACTGTTGAATAGAGCACCTACCCTGCATAGATTAGGCATACAGGCCTTCCAACCTACTTTAGTGGAGGGGCGTACTATTTGTTTACACCCATTAGTGTGTAAGGGTTTCAATGCGGACTTTGATGGGGATCAAATGGCTGTTCATCTACCTTTATCCTTGGAAGCTCAGGCGGAAGCCCGTTTACTTATGTTTTCTCATATGAATCTCCTATCTCCCGCTATTGGGGATCCTATTTGCGTACCGACCCAAGACATGCTTATCGGACTTTATGTATTAACGATTGGAAACCGTCGGGGTATTTGTGCAAATAGATATAATAGTTGCGCAAACTATCCAAATCAAAAAGTAAATTACAATAATAATAATTATAAGTATACAAAAGATAAAGAACCCCATTTTTCTAATTCCTATGATGCACTGGGAGCTTATAGACAGAAACGAATCAGTTTAGACAGTCCCTTGTGGCTCCGATGGAAACTAGATCAACGCGTCATTGGGTCAAGAGAAGTTCCGATTGAAGTTCAATATGAATCTTTGGGGACTTATCATGAGATTTATGCCCACTATCTAATAGTGGGAAATAGAAAAAAAGAAATCCGTTCTATATACATTCGAAGCACTCTTGGTCATATTTCTTTTTATAGAGAAATAGAGGAAGCCATACAAGGATTTAGTCAGGCCTATTCATACACTATCTAAACAAGGAAGTTAGATTCGGCGATGCCCCTCCCTTTCGGGGGGCATTCCGATTTCGCTAGTATCATCATTTTTGCCGCGCGAATCCAGATTGAGATTAAGGAAAGGAAGTTAATTAAATTTTCGAATCACTGACTCAGGCCCATTGTCGAATCCTACTCAGCAATTGTCGAATCCTACTCAGCCGAAAAAGGGGGTACTTATGTATGGCGGAACGGGCCAATCTGGTCTTTCATAATAAAGAGATAGACGGAACTGCTATGAAACGACTTATTAGCAGATTAATAGATCATTTCGGAATGGGATATACATCCCATATACTGGATCAAATAAAGACTCTGGGCTTTCATCAAGCCACTACTACATCGATTTCATTAGGAATCGAGGATCTTTTAACAATACCATCTAAGGGATGGTTAGTGCAAGACGCGGAACAACAGAGTTTTCTTTTGGAGAAACACTATTATTATGGGGCTGTACACGCGGTAGAAAAATTACGCCAATCCGTTGAGATATGGTATGCTACAAGTGAATATTTGAAACAAGAAATGAATTCGAATTTTCGGATAACGGATCCTTCTAATCCAGTCTATCTAATGTCTTTTTCAGGAGCCAGAGGAAATGCATCTCAGGTACACCAATTAGTAGGTATGAGAGGATTAATGGCGGATCCTCAAGGACAAATGATTGATTTACCTATTCAAAGCAATTTACGCGAGGGACTTTCTTTGACAGAATATATAATTTCCTGCTACGGAGCCCGCAAAGGGGTTGTAGATACTGCTGTACGAACAGCGGATGCTGGATATCTTACACGTAGACTTGTTGAAGTAGTTCAACATATTATTGTGCGTAGAAGAGATTGTGGTACTATCCAAGGTATTTCTTTGAGTCCTCAAAATGGGATGACGGAAAAACTTTTTGTCCAAACACTAATTGGTCGTGTATTAGCAGACGATATATATATTGGTTCACGATGCATTGCCGCTCGAAATCAAGATATTGGAATTGGATTAGTCAATCGATTCATAACTGCCTTTCGAGCACAACCATTTCGAGCACAACCAATATATATTAGAACCCCCTTTACTTGCCGGAGCACATCTTGGATCTGTCAATTATGTTATGGTCGGAGTCCCACTCATGGCGATCTGGTCGAATTGGGGGAAGCCGTAGGTATTATTGCAGGTCAATCAATTGGGGAGCCAGGGACTCAACTAACATTAAGAACTTTTCATACTGGCGGAGTATTCACAGGGGGTACTGCCGACCTTGTACGATCCCCTTCGAATGGAAAAATCCAATTCAATGAAGATTTGGTTCACCCCACACGTACCCGTCATGGGCAGCCTGCTTTTCTATGTTATATAGACTTGCATGTAACTATTCAGAGTCAGGATATTCTATATAGTGTGAATATTCCCTCAAAAAGCTTGATTCTAGTGCAAAATGATCAGTATGTAGAATCCGAACAAGTAATTGCGGAGATTCGTGCCGGAACGTCCACTTTGCATTTTAAAGAAAAAGTACAAAAGCATATTTATTCCGAATCAGACGGGGAAATGCACTGGAGTACTGATGTTTACCATGCGCCCGAATATCAATATGGTAATCTTCGTCGATTACCAAAAACAAGCCATTTATGGATATTGTCAGTAAGTATGTGCAGATCCAGTATAGCGTCTTTTTCGCTCCACAAGGATCAAGATCAAATGAATACTTATTCTTTTTCTGTTGACGGAAGATATCTCTTTGACCTCTCAATGGCTAATGATCAAGTAAGACATAGACTGTTGGATACTTTTGGTAAAAAAGATAGGGAAATTCTTGATTATTCAACGCCGGATCGAATCATGTCCAATGGCCATTGGAATTTTGTCTATCCTTCTATTCTTCAAGATAATTCGGATTTGTTGGCGAAAAAGCGAAGAAATGGGTTCGTCATTCCATTACAATATCATCAAGAACAAGAGAAAGAACTAATATCCTGTTTGGGGATTTCGATTGAAATACCCTTTATGGGTGTTTTACGTAGAAATACTATTTTTGCTTATTTTGACGATCCACGATACAGAAAAGATAAAAAGGGTTCAGGAATTGTTAAATTTAGATATAGGACCCTAGAGGACGAATATAGGACTCGAGAGGAAGACTCAGAGGACGAATATGGGAGCCCAGAGAACGAATATAGGACCCGAGAGGAAGAATATGAAACCCTAGAAGACGAATATAGGACTCGAGAGGACGAATATGAAACCCTAGAAGATGAATATGGGATCCTAGAGGACGAATATGAAGCCCTAGAAGACGAATATGGGATCCTAGAGGATGAATATAGGACTGGAGAGAAAGACTCAGAAGACGAATATGGGAGCCCAGAGAACGAATATAGAACCCGAGAGGACGAATATGGAACTCTAGAGGAAGACTCAGAGGACGAATATGGGAGCCCGGAGGAAGGCTCAGAGGACGAATATGGGACTTTAGAGGAAGACTCAGAAGAAGACTCAGAGGACGAATACGGGAGCCCAGAGGAAGATTCCATCTTAAAAAAAGAGGGTTTGATTGAGCATCGAGGAACAAAAGAATTTAGTCTAAAATACCAAAAAGAACTAGATCGGTTTTTTTTCATTCTTCAAGAACTGCATATCTTGCCGAGATCCTCATCCCTAAAGGTACTTGATAATAGTATCATTGGAGTGGATACACAACTCACAAAAAATACAAGAAGTCGACTAGGTGGATTGGTCCGAGTGAAGAGAAAAAAAAGCCATACGGAACTCAAAATCTTTTCCGGAGATATGCATTTTCCTGAAGAGGCGGATAAGATATTAGGTGGTAGTTTGATACCACCAGAAAGAGAAAAGAAAGATTCTAAGGAATCAAAAAAAAGGAAAAATTGGGTCTATGTTCAACGGAAAAAAATTCTCAAGAGCAAGGAAAAGTATTTTGTTTCGGTTCGACCTGCAGTCGCATATGAAATGGACGAAGGGAGAAATTTAGCAACACTTTTCCCGCAAGATCTCTTGCAAGAAGAGGATAATTTCCAACTTCGACTTGTCAATTTTATTTCTCATGAAAATAGCAAGTTAACTCAAAGAATTTATCATACGAATAGTCAATTTGTTCGAACTTGCTTAGTAGTGAATTGGGAACAAGAAGAAAAAGAGGAGGCTCGTGCTTCCCTTGTTGAGGTAAGAGCAAATGATCTGATTCGCGATTTCCTAAGAATTGAGTTAGTCAAGTCCACTATTTCGTATACACGAAGAAGGTATGATAGGACAAGTGCAGGACCGATTCCCAATAATAGGTTAGATCGCACCAATTCCTTTTATTCCAAGGCGAAGATTCAATCACTTAGCCAACATCAAGAAGCTATTGGCACCTTGTTGAATCGAAATAAAGAATACCAATCTTTGATGATTTTGTCGGCATCCAACTGTTCTCGAATTGGTTTATTCAAGAATTCGAAATATCCCAATGCGGTAAAAGAATCGAATCCTAGAATTCCTATTCGAGATATTTTTGGGCCCTTAGCCGCTATTGTACCTAGTATATCGAATTTTTCTTCATCTTACTATTTACTAACGCATAATCAGATCCTGTTAAAAAAATATTTGTTCCTTGACAATTTGAAACAAACCCTCCAAGTACTTCAAGGGCTTAAATACTCTTTAATAGATGAAAATCAAAGGATTTCGAATTTCGATAGTAACATCATGTTGGATCCATTCCATTTGAATTGGCACTTTCTCCATCATGATTCTTGGGAGGAGACATCGGCAATAATTCACCTTGGACAATTTATTTGCGAAAATGTATGTCTATTTAAATCGCACATAAAAAAATCTGGTCAAATTTTCATTGTTAATATTGATTCCTTTGTTATAAGAGCAGCTAAGCCTTATTTGGCCACTACAGGAGCAACTGTTCATGGTCATTATGGAGAAATCCTTTACAAAGGAGATAGGTTAGTTACGTTTATATATGAAAAATCGAGATCTAGTGACATAACGCAAGGTCTTCCAAAAGTAGAACAAATCTTTGAAGCGCGTTCAATTGATTCACTATCGCCGAATCTCGAAAGGAGAATTGAGGATTGGAATGAGCGTATACCAAGAATTCTTGGGGTCCCCTGGGGATTCTTGATTGGAGCTGAGCTAACCATAGCCCAAAGTCGTATCTCTTTGGTTAATAAGATCCAAAAGGTTTATCGATCCCAAGGGGTACAGATCCATAATAGACATATAGAGATTATTATACGCCAAGTAACATCAAAAGTGCGGGTTTCCGAAGATGGAATGTCTAATGTTTTTTCACCTGGGGAATTAATCGGACTATTACGAGCAGAACGAGCAGGACGAGCTTTGGATGAATCGGTCTATTATCGGGCAATCTTATTGGGAATAACAAGGGCTTCCCTGAATACCCAAAGTTTCATATCTGAAGCAAGTTTTCAAGAAACTGCTCGAGTTTTAGCAAAAGCTGCCCTACGAGGTCGTATTGATTGGTTGAAAGGCCTGAAAGAAAACGTAGTTCTGGGGGGGATTATACCTGTTGGTACCGGATTCCAAAAATTTGTGCATCATTCCCCACAAGACAAGAACCTTTATTTCGAAATTCAAAAAAAAAATCTATTCGCGTCGGAAATGAGAGATATTTTGTTTCTCCATACAGAATTAGTTTCTTCTGATTCTGATGTAACAAACAATTTCTATGAGACATCAGAACCCCCATTTATACGATTTAAGGATACATAAAGCAGATTTTTTTATTTAAACTAGACTTTTGACCTTAGAACACTAACAGGTCAGATTTTAGATTTTTATTTTATTTTTTTATTTTATTTTAATAAGTAAAAGAAGTCAGTTAATTCATTAAGGTTACGTTTATACCATGTATCAATAGCCAATTCTCAGTGGAAGGTTACATCGGAACAATTATTATTTATTTCAAGCTATTTCGGCTCTTTCTTAATTTTCAAAAAAAAAAAGAAATAAATTCCGTAATGGAATGGTAGGATGAAAAAAAAAAGAAAAAATCAAAAGGAAGTGTGGAAAAAATGACAAGAAGATATTGGAACATCAATTTGAAAGAGATGATAGAAGCGGGAGTTCATTTTGGTCATGGTATTAAGAAATGGAATCCTAAAATGGCCCCTTACATCTCGGCAAAGCGTAAAGGTACTCATATTACAAATCTCGCTAGAACGGCTCGTTTTTTATCAGAAGCTTGTGATTTAGTTTTTGATGCAGCAAGTCAGGGAAAAAGCTTTTTAATTGTTGGTACCAAAAAAAGAGCAGCGGATTTAGTAGCATCAGCTGCAATAAGGGCTCGTTGTCATTATGTTAATAAAAAGTGGTTCAGTGGTATGTTAACGAATTGGTCGATTACGAAAACTAGACTTTCTCAATTTAGAGACTTAAGAGCAGAAGAAAAGATGGGAAAATTCCACCATCTCCCAAAAAGAGATGTGGCAATCTTGAAGAGAAAATTATCTACCTTGCAAAGATATCTCGGCGGGATCAAATATATGACGAGGTTGCCGGACATTGTGATCGTCCTTGATCAGCAAAAAGAGTATATAGCTCTTCAGGAATGTGCCATTTTGGGGATTCCTACTATTTCTTTAGTCGATACAAATTGTGACCCAGATCTCGCAAATATATCGATTCCAGCCAACGATGACACTATGACTTCAATTCGATTGATTCTTAACAAATTAGTATTTGCAATTTGTGAGGGCCGTTCTCTCTATATAAGAAATCGTTGATTAAGAAGAATAGTTCATTCTTGGGTAACTGCGTAGATTTATGGGATCACTTACTATTCTTTTTTGTTTTGCATAGATAAAAGAAGGGGAATATTGATATATATTAGAGGGTATTGATATATATTATCATCTGATGTGATTTCTTGGTATCCTAAATATAAGATTAATACTTCAAGTTGCTGAGTTGAGAAAGAGATGGTTGAATCAAAAGAATTCCTTTTTTGAAGTTCAATTTTTATCAGAGGACAATATGAATATTATACCATGTTCCGTTAAAACACTCAAGGGGTTTTATGATATATCGGGTGTAGAAGTAGGCCAACACTTCTATTGGCAAATAGGAGGTTTCCAAATTCATGCCCAAGTACTCATCACTTCTTGGGTCGTAATTACTATCTTGCTAGGTTCAGTTATCATAGCTGTTCGGAATCCACAAACCATCCCGACCGACGGTCAGAATTTCTTCGAATATGTGCTTGAGTTTATTCGAGACTTGAGCAAAACTCAGATTGGAGAAGAATATGGTCCCTGGGTTCCCTTTATTGGAACTATGTTCCTTTTTATTTTTGTTTCGAATTGGTCGGGTGCTCTTTTACCTTGGAAAATTATACAGTTACCCCATGGGGAATTAGCAGCACCCACGAATGATATAAATACTACTGTTGCTTTAGCTTTACTCACATCAGCGGCATATTTTTATGCGGGTCTTAGCAAAAAAGGATTGAGTTATTTCGAGAAATATATTAAACCAACTCCAATTCTTTTACCAATTAACATCCTAGAAGATTTCACAAAACCATTATCGCTTAGTTTTCGACTTTTCGGGAATATATTGGCGGATGAATTAGTCGTTGTTGTTCTTGTTTCTTTAGTCCCCTTAGTAGTCCCTATACCGGTCATGTTTCTTGGATTATTTACAAGCGGTATTCAAGCTCTTATTTTTGCAACGTTAGCCGCAGCCTATATAGGTGAATCCATGGAAGGTCATCATTGAATTGACTAGTTTTCAAAATAGTCTTTTTTTTTAGCTTAGCTCAATTCATGCATGGTTCCAGATAATCCGCTTGGTTGGAAAACTAAATAGTTAGAAATGCGTATGAATATACAACCTAGAGTTGTAGGAGAGAGAATAGACTATATTACGGAATTGTCAAAGTATATATGCATTAAGGGGGGCGGAGTCAGGCTAGATCTATATCCTTAATGTTTATAAGTCCAGTCATCTTTTGTGCGGGTTTTTAAGGAATGATTTTAGAATCCGATTCATCAATAGAAAATGAGAAAATACGCAAAATAGAAGAAACAAATGTATATGGGATATTATATATTCCTAAGTTAGATTCATTATCTAATCCGATATATCGAATTCCCTCTATATGGAATTGGATTCCATATCCAGTTCTATGCAGCATATTGTTATCAATTGTATATCTTGATTTAATTCCTATTGGATTTGGATTAGGTCGATTTCAATAGGGGTTCTTCCTCTATTTCGTCTTTTATTATGGATTAGATGATAGGGGAAAAAATAGGAACTCAAGGATATCGAAGAGTAAAGAAAGAAGAATGGAATGAAAGAGTGGTTGGTTGGAAAGAAAGAGAAATAGAATAATGAGAATCATATGGATTTACACAAACCTCTAATGATTAGAAACTAAAAATGAGATCTCGAAGTAGTTCGGACAATTCAGATTATCATTTCAATTTGTACTTTTTAGTTACTTCTCCCCAATAGAGCTTAGAAGTAAGAATTTCTTGGTTGATTGTATCCTTAACCATTTCTTTTTTTTTTTGACACGAGGAACTCACCATGAATCCACTAATTGCTGCTGCTTCCGTTATTGCTGCTGGATTGGCCGTAGGGCTTGCTTCTATTGGGCCTGGAGTTGGTCAAGGTACTGCTGCAGGACAAGCTGTAGAAGGTATTGCGAGACAGCCAGAAGCAGAAGGTAAAATACGAGGTACTTTATTGCTTAGTCTAGCTTTTATGGAAGCTTTAACAATTTATGGACTAGTTGTGGCACTAGCGCTTTTATTTGCGAACCCTTTTGTTTAATCCTAAAAAAGAAAATGAGTCCTTTAGATTAGATACTTTTTTCTTTTTTTAGTAAATTGGTATTTGCTTCTGCAATTCCAATTATATCAATACTTTACTCCTATTTATTACTCCTGGAATTACCTATTTATCGGGACAGACAATACCCCACCCCAGGAAGGGCTGATTTGAGGATGATCAATTTAGAGGATATGCTCGCCTTCTTCCTTCCCGTCCTTAGTTTAGGACAGTGGAAAGTCTTTTTCCTTTTATTTTAGGAATTTTTGGAACATTTCAACAAAGGAGTCTTTCACAGGTCAAACGAGACCTAAGACTTAATCTAAAAGAAATTATTAGATTGAATCTATTTGCATTAAAAAAAATTACATTAAAAAAACCGATCAAAAAAGGGCGAGCGAAGTAAGTGATCGAAAAACTTTGCTCTTTGTTCGTCCTATCTATAAGAGGAGAGCATATGAAAAATGTAACCCATTCTTTCGTTTTTTTAGCTCACTGGCCATCCGCTGGGAGTTTCGGGCTTAATACCGATATTTTAGCAACAAATCTAATAAATCTAACTGTAGTGGTTGGTGTATTGATTTTTTTTGGAAAGGGAGTGTGTGCGAGTTGTCTATTTCAAGAATAGATTGGATCTATCCGGCTGCACTTTAAAAAATTTTTTAGTATTTTTTGGATAAATAAGAAAAAGGTGCACGATCTCGACGAATTACTTCTGAATAAATTCAGAAATCATATGGAAGAACCATAGCATTTCGCGACTCATTGGTAAATCAACTTTGATTCTCTATAGACCAATAATGTGAGACCATTAACACGGTTAAAGCTAAACTGCTTGAAGTCCAGGCAAAAAGGGGTACTCTTTCTACAACTATATTAGTATTAGTACCGAAATGCTTTAAACGGGAAATAGCTAATGTAGAATTTATCTGATATAAAACACTCATATCGATAAAATGGTTTGAACTATTTACTAGAAGGGCACCCTGCCCTTTTTTATCCAATGCCGAATCGACGACCTATGTATAAAATAAAAAAAAGAGAAATTTTTTGGATTTGAAGAAAAAAAAAAGAATTCTATCAATTTTCATTTTCCATTTATTTAGTTAGTTTTTCTTAATGAAATTGAAATTATTAACTAAAGGGCAAATACAAATAAAGAAACAACTTTGCTGACCATGATAGATTTTTATCTAGGCGGAAGAGTCCTCTTAATATTTATCTAGTCTTATATTCTTAATATGGGTTTCGGTATATTGAAATATAAACAGAAAAGAGAAGATAGAGGATAGGCTCATTACATAAAAAAAAAGATATGGAAATAGCCATAGCAAAAAAAGAAAAAAAAGGAGCGTGAGAGCCAAATGAATCGAAAGATTCATGTTTGGTTCGGGAAGAGATCATAAAAATTGTAAACTTAATAGCAAGATAATCTACTTTCATTAAAAGATTTATTAGATAATCGAAAACAGAGAATCTTGAGTACTATTCGAAATTCGGAAGAATTGCGTAGAGGGACCATTGAGCAGCTCGAAAAAGCTCGGGTTCGATTACAGAAAGTCGAACTAGAAGCGGATGAGTATCGAATGAATGGATACTCTGAGATAGAACGAGAAAAAGCAAATTTGATTAATGCTACTTCTATTAGTTTGGAACAATTAGAAAAGTCTAAAAATGAAATCCTTTATTTTGAAAAACAAAGGGCGATGAATCAGGTCCGACAACGGGTTTTCCAACAGGCCGTACAAGGAGCTCTAGGAACTCTGAATAGTTGTTTGAATACCGAGTTACATTTCCGTACGATTCGTGCTAATATTGGCATTCTAGGGGCCATAGAATCAAAGAAATAATTAAATTAATTAGACCTTGAACTTCTACTTTCGTTTAGAATTTAGGCATTATTTTTCCCCTTGCTTCCGAAAAAAAGAGTCAAGAAACACTAATGGCAACCCTTCGAGTCGACGAAATTCATAAAATTCTCCGCGAACGTATTGAACAATATAATAGGAAAGTAGGGATTGAGAATATCGGTCGCGTAATTCAAGTGGGGGATGGGATTGCTCGTATTATAGGTCTTGGTGGAATAATGTCAGGTGAATTAGTCGAATTTGCAGAAGGGACTAGGGGTATTGCTCTGAATTTGGAATCCAAAAATGTTGGGATTGTATTAATGGGCGATGGGTTGATGATACAAGAGGGAAGTTTTGTAAAAGCAACAGGAAGAATTGCTCAGATACCCGTGAGCGAGGCTTACTTGGGTCGTGTTATAAATGCTCTGGCTAAACCTATTGATGGGAGAGGCGAAATTGTAGCTTCGGAATCTCGCTTAATTGAATCTCCTGCTCCGGGTATAATTTCCAGGCGTTCCGTATATGAACCCCTTCAAACAGGGCTTATTGCTATCGATTCGATGATCCCCATAGGGCGCGGTCAGCGAGAGTTAATTATTGGGGACAGACAGACTGGCAAAACAGCAGTAGCCACAGATACAATTCTCAATCAAAAAGGGCAAGATGTAATATGTGTTTATGTAGCTATCGGTCAAAGAGCATCCTCCGTGGCTCAAGTAGTAACTACTTTCCATGAAGAGGGGGCCATGGAATACACTATTGTAGTAGCTGAAATGGCGGATTCACCTGCTACATTACAATACCTCGCCCCT